GCTAGCGTAGCTTAAACTGAAAGCACAACTCTGAAGATGTTAAGATGGACCCTAGAAAAGTCCCGCAGGCACAAAGGCTTGGTCCTGGCTTTACTATCAGCTCTAGCTAAACTTACACATGCAAGTATCCGCGCCCCCGTGAGGATGCCCTATAGATTCCCTACTAGGAAGCTGGGAGCAGGTATCAGGCACAGATTCTTCTAGCCCACAACACCTTGTTCAGCCACACCCCCAAGGGTACTCAGCAGTGATAGACATTAAGCTATAAGTGAAAACTTGACTTAGTTAAAGCTAAGAGGGCCGGTAAAACTCGTGCCAGCCACCGCGGTTATACGAGTTGGCTCAAGTTGATAGACGCGGCGTAAAGCGTGGTTAGGGGAATAACAACTAAAGTCGAATTGCCTCCTAGCAGTTATACGCTCACGAGGGCTTAGAAGCACAACCACGAAAGTAGCTTTAACAAACCTGACTCCACGAAAGCTAAGGCACAAACTGGGATTAGATACCCCACTATGCTTAGCCCTAAACATTGACAACTTTACACACCCGTTGTCCGCCTGGGAACTACGAGCAGCAGCTTGAAATCCAAAGGACTTGGCGGTGCTTTAGATCCACCTAGAGGAGCCTGTCCTAGAACCGATAATCCCCGTTTAACCTCACCCCCTCTTGCTCTGATCCGCCTATATACCGCCGTCGCAAGCTTACCCTTTGAGGGATTAATAGTAAGCACAATCGGCATTGCCCAATACGTCAGGTCGAGGTGTAGCGAATGAGGGGGGAAGAGATGGGCTACATTCCCTGACTCAGGGAATTACGAATGGTCATGCTGAAATGCATACACTGAAGGAGGATTTAGTAGTAAGCTGAAAGCAGAGTGTTCAGCTGAAATCGGCTCTGAAGCGCGCACACACCGCCCGTCACTCTCTCCGATAATTGGAAATGAAACCTTAACTAAAAAGAGAACAGCTAAAGAGGGGAGGAAAGTCGTAACATGGTAAGTGTACCGGAAGGTGTACTTGGATGAATCAGAGTATAGCTAAACCAGAAAAGCATCTCCCTTACAACGAGAAGACATCTGTGCAAATCAGATTACCCTGAGGCTCATCAGCTAGCCCCACCATTAGTGCAAGTACTAATAATTATTCAATATAAACTAAACCCTAATACCCCTTAACCCACCAAAACAAACCATTTTTCCCCCTTAGTATGGGCGACAGAAAAGGAACTCGAGGAGCTATAGAGAAAGTACCGCAAGGGAACGCTGAAAGAGAAGTGAAACATACTCACAAGCCCGAAACAGCAGAGATTCCCCCTCGTACCTTTTGCATCATGATTTAGCTAGTAAACCTTAAGCAAAGAGAACTTTAGTTTAAGACCCCGAAACTATGGTGAGCTACTCCGAGACAGCCTATGTAAAAGTTAGGGCGAACCCGTCTCTGTGGCAAAAGAGTGGGAAGAGCTCCGAGTAGTGGTGACAGACCTATCGAACCTAGTTATAGCTGGTTGCCTGGAAGATGGATAGAAGTCCAGCCTCATGGCTTCTCTCCTCAACACCCGGAGGCACTGCCTACATCATAAGGATAATTTCAGAAACCATGAGAGTTAATCAGAGGAGGCACAGCTCCTCTGATAAAAGATACAACTTTAGCAGGAGGGTAAAGATCATATTTATATTAAGGCTAAGTGTCCGAGTGGGCCTAAGAGCAGCCACCCCTACGAAAAGCGTTAAAGCTTAAACATGATAGCCCCCTAAAATAACGATAATTTTATCTTAACCCCCTAGACCCTACCAGGCCGCTCCATACCTATATGGAAGTGATAATGCTAGAATGAGTAATAAGAGAGCCAGACTCTCTCCTCGCACAAGTGTAATTCGATACGGACCTACCATCGAAAATTAACGGCCCCAATAAAAGAGGGAAATGAATAACCATACAAATAACTAGAAAAATTATCACCCCCTAACCGTTTACCCCACACTGGAGTGCCTTTTAGGAAAGACTAAAAGAAAAAGAAGGAACTCGGCAAACACCTAAAGCCTCGCCTGTTTACCAAAAACATCGCCTCTTGCAAATCAATAAATAAGAGGTCCTGCCTGCCCAGTGACCCTAGTGTTCAACGGCCGCGGTATCACTAACCGCGCGAAGGTAGCGCAATCACTTGCTCTTTAAATGGGGGCCCGTATGAATGGCGTGACGAGGGCTTGACTGTCTCCTTTTTCAGGTCAATGAAATTGATCTCCCCGTGCAGAAGCGGGGATATTAACATAAGACGAGAAGACCCTATGGAGCTTTAGACACTAAGGCAGACCACGTTAAACATCCCCTGTGAAAGGGTTAAACTGTATGGCCACTGCCCTAATGTCTTCGGTTGGGGTGACCGTGGGGGAAAACAGAGCCCCCATGCGGAAAGGACCACCGTGTCCTGAACCAAGAGCTTCCACTCTAATGCCCAGAATTTCTGACTAAAAGTGATCCGGCAACGCCGATTAACGAACCAAGTTACCCTAGGGATAACAGCGCAATCCTCTTTTAGAGCTCATATCGACAAGAGGGTTTACGACCTCGATGTTGGATCAGGACATCCTAATGGTGCAACCACTATTAAGGGTTCGTTTGTTCAACGATTAAAGTCCTACGTGATCTGAGTTCAGACCGGAGTAATCCAGGTCGGTTTCTATCTATGTTATGATCTTTTCTAGTACGAAAGGACCGAAAAGGAGAGGCCCATGCCAAAAGCACACCTCACCCCCAACTAATGAATACTACTAAAATAGAGAAGGGGGCATAAACCCACAACTTGACACCTGAGATAACGGTATGTAAGGGTAGCAGAGTCTGGAAATGCAAAAGATCTAAGACCTTTAGCCAGAGGTTCAAATCCTCTCCCTTACTATGTTATCTATACTCTTTACGCACATTATTAATCCCCTTGCATTTATTGTACCCGTCCTTCTCGCCGTCGCCTTTTTAACCTTACTAGAACGGAAGGTCCTTGGCTATATGCAACTACGAAAAGGTCCTAACATCATCGGACCATACGGCCTCCTACAGCCTATCGCTGATGGTGTCAAACTATTTATTAAGGAACCTATCCGACCTTCTACGTCCTCCCCTGTTCTGTTTTTAGCCGCCCCGATACTAGCTCTTACATTAGCACTTACTCTTTGAGCCCCTATACCTCTCCCCTACCCAGTTATTGACCTTAATCTAGGTATTATGTTCATCCTCGCCTTGTCCAGCCTCGCTGTTTATTCTATTCTCGGCTCGGGGTGGGCCTCCAACTCGAAGTACGCGCTAATCGGGGCGCTACGCGCCGTTGCCCAAACTATTTCCTACGAAGTAAGCCTTGGCTTAATCCTTCTGAATATTATTATCTTTGCCGGCGGATTCTCCCTGCAAACCTTTAACGTGGCTCAGGAGGCCGTCTGATTTATTTTACCCGCGTGGCCACTCGCCGCAATATGGTATATCTCCACACTAGCTGAAACAAACCGAGCCCCTTTTGACTTAACAGAGGGGGAATCTGAGCTCGTTTCTGGTTTTAATGTAGAATACGCAGGTGGGCCCTTCGCCCTATTTTTTCTAGCCGAATATGCTAATATTCTCCTGATAAATACTCTTTCGGCCACCCTGTTCCTAGGGGCCCTGTTCATCCCAGCCATTCCTGAACTCACCTCAGTTAACTTAATGTTTAAAGCAGCCCTACTTTCCGTTTTATTCCTATGAGTACGAGCCTCGTACCCCCGGTTCCGCTATGACCAGCTTATACATCTTATCTGGAAAAACTTCTTACCCCTCACGCTTGCGTTACTCATTTGGCATCTTGCTCTTCCAATCGCCTTTGCAGGACTCCCCCCCCAAGCTTAGTTAAGGAGTTGTGCCTGAGTTTAAAGGGCCACTTTGATAGAGTGGATGACGGGGGTTAGAATCCCCCCAGCTCCTGTGAAAAGTAGGGATTTGAACCCTAGTCTCAGAGATCAAAACTCTGTAATGCTTCGTCTACACCACTTTTCAGTAAGGTCAGCTAATTAAGCTCTTGGGCCCATGCCCCAAACATGTTGGTTAAAGTCCTTCCTTTACTGATGAACCCTTACATTTTATTTACCCTTATTTGTGCACTGGGCCTTGGCACTACCGTCACCTTTGCAAGCTCCCACTGACTCCTTGCTTGAATAGGATTAGAAATAAATACCCTCGCCATTCTTCCCCTCATAGCACGGCACCATCATCCACGGGCAGTTGAAGCCACAACAAAATATTTCCTTATGCAGGCTACAGCGGCCGCCATATTGCTGTTTTCAGCCACTACAAATGCATGATTAACCGGACAATGAGACATCCTTCAGATGGCCCACCCCTTCCCGGTCACTTTAGTGACTCTTGCACTAGCACTAAAGATTGGACTAGCCCCCCTCCACTCTTGACTCCCAGAAGTACTTCAAGGATTGGATTTAACCACGGGACTCCTTCTATCGACATGACAAAAATTGGCCCCTTTCGCACTTCTAGTTCAAGTTCAACCCACGAACGCCCCTATACTCATTTTCCTTGGCCTTGCCTCAACCGTTATTGGGGGCTGAGGCGGCTTAAATCAGACCCAACTGCGTAAAATCTTGGCCTACTCTTCAATTGCCCACCTCGGCTGAATAATCCTTGTGCTTCAGTTTTCGCCCTCCCTTACCCTTATAGCCTTAGTTACATACTTGGTTATAACCTTTTCCATATTTATGATTTTTAAACTAAACCAATCCACAAATATTAACTCGCTAGCAGCCTCATGAGCGAAGACACCCGCCCTGGCCACCCTGGCCCCCCTTGTTCTTCTATCGCTAGGGGGTCTTCCTCCCCTCACCGGCTTCATGCCTAAGTGATTAATTCTCCAAGAACTTTCTAAACAGCATCTCCCTGCCATCGCCACTGTAGCAGCTTTGTCTGCCCTCCTTAGCCTCTACTTCTACCTCCGCCTCACGTACGCCATGACCCTAACAATATCCCCTAACAACCTACCAGGCACTGCCCCCTGACGGCTTACCCCTACGCAACTTTCTCTCCCCCTCGCTACTTCAACGATGGTTACAATCGCCCTTCTCCCGCTTACCCCTGCAACCTCAGCCCTCCTCATAGGCTTGTGACCCTAAGGGGCTTAGGATAGTGTTAAGACCTGGAGCCTTCAAAGCCCCCAGCGGGAGTTAGAATCTCCCAGCCCCTGTTAAGACTTGCGGGGTACTATCCCACATCTTATGCATGCAAAGCACATGCTTTAATTAAGCTAAAGCCTTACTAGATAGGCAGGCCTCGATCCTGCAAACTCTTAGTTAACAGCTAAGCGCTCAAACCAGCGAGCATCCATCTACCTTTCCCCCGCCTAGCCTTAAAAAATAGGCGGGGGAAAGCCCCAGCGGGAGACTAACCCGCGCCTTCAGATTTGCAATCTGACGTGCAAACACCTCAGGGCTTGGTAGAAAGAGGGACGTAATCCTCTGTCTGTGGGGCTACAACCCACCGCTTAGCTCTCAGCCATCCTACCTGTGACTGTCACCCGTTGATTTTTCTCGACCAATCACAAAGACATTGGCACCCTATATTTAGTTTTCGGTGCCTGAGCAGGCATGGTCGGTACGGCCTTAAGCCTGCTGATCCGAGCGGAACTCAGCCAACCTGGCGCCCTACTCGGAGATGACCAAATCTATAACGTAATTGTTACGGCACATGCCTTTGTAATGATTTTCTTTATAGTTATACCCATCCTAATTGGAGGCTTTGGAAACTGGCTAGTCCCTTTAATAATTGGAGCCCCTGACATGGCCTTCCCGCGAATGAATAATATGAGCTTCTGGCTTCTACCGCCCTCCTTCCTCCTTCTATTAGCCTCCTCTGGGGTTGAAGCTGGAGCCGGAACCGGTTGAACAGTTTACCCTCCTTTGGCAGGGAATTTAGCCCACGCAGGGGCTTCTGTTGATTTAACTATCTTTTCTCTTCACTTGGCAGGGATTTCATCGATTTTAGGGGCAATTAACTTCATTACAACTATCATCAACATAAAACCTCCAGCAACTTCACAATATCAAACCCCCCTATTCGTATGATCTGTTCTAATTACAGCCGTTCTTCTACTCCTCTCGCTCCCAGTACTTGCCGCTGGAATTACTATGCTTCTAACGGATCGAAACCTAAACACCACCTTCTTTGACCCTGCTGGGGGTGGTGACCCAATTCTTTACCAACACCTCTTCTGATTTTTCGGGCACCCCGAAGTATATATTCTAATTTTACCCGGATTTGGGATGATTTCCCACATCGTTGCCTATTATGCAGGTAAGAAAGAACCTTTCGGCTATATGGGTATGGTCTGAGCCATGATGGCAATCGGCCTGCTAGGGTTTATTGTGTGAGCCCACCATATGTTTACAGTAGGGATGGACGTAGACACTCGTGCCTATTTCACATCCGCCACTATGATCATTGCTATTCCCACGGGTGTAAAAGTCTTTAGCTGATTAGCAACCCTGCACGGGGGCTCAATTAAGTGAGAGACCCCCCTCCTATGGGCACTTGGATTTATTTTCCTCTTCACAGTAGGGGGCCTAACAGGGATTGTCCTAGCTAATTCATCCTTAGATATCGTACTTCACGACACGTACTACGTAGTAGCCCACTTCCACTACGTCTTATCTATGGGTGCGGTATTTGCTATTATGGCCGCCTTTGTTCACTGATTCCCTCTATTCACGGGGTACACCCTTCACGATGTCTGAACTAAAATCCACTTCGGCGTCATGTTCGTAGGTGTTAATTTAACCTTCTTCCCGCAACATTTCCTAGGATTGGCCGGAATACCCCGCCGTTACTCAGACTACCCTGATGCCTACACCCTTTGAAATACAGTCTCCTCAATTGGCTCGCTTATCTCCCTAGTGGCAGTAATCATGTTCCTATTCGTCATCTGAGAAGCATTCGCTGCCAAACGTGAAGTTCAATCTGTAGAGCTCACAATGATGAACGTAGAGTGACTACATGGCTGCCCTCCTCCTTACCACACATTTGAAGAGCCAGCATTTGTTCAAGTTCAATCAAAATAACCAGAAAGGGAGGAGTCGAACCCCCGTAAATTGGTTTCAAGCCAATCACAAAACCGCTCTGTCACTTTCTTATGAGACACTAGTATAAAATTAATGCACTGCTTTGTCAAGGCAGATATGTGGGAGGGTCCCCCACGTGTTTTAACTATCAATGGCACATCCTTCACAACTAGGTTTTCAAGACGCAGCCTCCCCTGTAATAGAAGAACTTCTCCATTTCCACGACCATGCCTTAATAATCGTATTTTTAATTAGTACCCTTGTTCTGTACATCATCGTGGCGATAGTCTCCACTAAACTAACCAATAAATATATTCTTGATTCCCAAGAAATCGAAATTATTTGAACGGTTCTCCCAGCCGTTGTACTGATCCTTATTGCTCTCCCCTCCTTACGAATTCTTTATCTTATGGATGAGATTAATGACCCCCACCTTACAATTAAGGCCATAGGACACCAATGATACTGAAGCTATGAATATACTGATTATGAAGAACTTGGCTTTGACTCCTATATAATCCCCACGCAAGACCTTACCCCCGGCCAGTTTCGTCTCCTGGAAACCGACCACCGTATGGTTGTCCCCACAGAATCTCCTATCCGAGTACTAGTCTCTGCTGAAGATGTTCTTCACTCCTGAGCAGTCCCAGCATTAGGAGTTAAAATGGATGCAGTACCAGGACGCCTAAACCAAACAGCCTTTATTACATCTCGCCCAGGGGTTTTCTACGGTCAATGCTCTGAGATCTGCGGGGCTAACCACAGCTTTATACCTATCGTAGTAGAAGCCGTCCCTCTTGAACACTTCGAAAACTGATCATCCCTAATACTCGAGGACGCCTCACTAAGAAGCTAAATAGGGTCTAGCGTTAGCCTTTTAAGCTAAAGACTGGTGGTCCCCAACCACCCTTGGTGATTATGCCCCAACTTAACCCGGGCCCTTGATTCATGGCATTTGTGTTCTCATGGTTAGTGTTCCTGACCATTATCCCCTCTAAAGTATTGGCCAACTCGTTTCCCAACGAACCTGCGTCTCACGCGGTCGAAAAAATAAAGTCAGACCCTTGAAGCTGACCTTGGCACTAGGCTTCTTTGACCAGTTTGAGAGCCCTATTTACCTAGGTATCCCTTTAATAGGCCTAGCCATTTGCTTACCATGGGTGTTATTTCCTACACCCTCCCGCCGCTGACTAACCAACCGGGTACTAACCCTCCAAAACTGACTAATTAACCGCTTTACTTATCAGCTAATGATACCTATCAGCCCGGGCGGACATAAATGGGCGTTAATACTTGGATCTCTAATACTTTTCCTTATTACCATAAATATACTTGGCCTTCTTCCATATACTTTCACTCCTACTACACAACTTTCAATTAATATAGGCCTTGCAGTCCCACTATGGCTTTCAACAGTACTAATTGGAATACGAAACCAGCCCACCGTAGCATTAGGACACCTATTACCAGAAGGAACTCCCACCCCTTTAATTCCTATTCTGATTATCATCGAGACAATTAGCCTATTCATCCGACCCCTTGCTCTTGGAGTCCGACTGACTGCTAACCTGACTGCCGGCCACCTTTTAATTCAACTAATTTCTACTGCCGCTTTCGTCCTTCTTCCCCTAATACCCGCAGTTGCCATTCTTACTACTATCCTCCTGTTTTTACTCACACTTCTAGAGGTTGCCGTGGCAATAATTCAGGCCTACGTATTCGTACTACTTCTGAGCCTGTACCTGCAAGAGAATGTATAATGGCCCATCAAGCACATGCATACCACATAGTAGACCCAAGTCCTTGACCCCTTACAGGAGCCGTCGCTGCCCTATTAGTCACATCAGGCACTGCAATCTGATTTCACTTCAACTCTATAATCCTTATATCCCTTGGAATAGTCCTTTTACTTCTAACTATGTACCAATGATGACGAGACATCGTACGGGAAGGTACTTATCAAGGTCATCATACTCCCCCCGTTCAGAAAGGTCTCCGCTACGGAATAGTCCTTTTTATTACTTCAGAAGTCTTTTTCTTTTTAGGCTTCTTCTGGGCTTTCTACCATTCAAGCCTTGCACCCACTCCTGAATTAGGGGGGTGCTGACCCCCAACCGGAATTGTCACCCTCGACCCCTTTGAAGTTCCCCTGCTTAATACGGCTGTTCTTCTAGCATCCGGTGTTACGGTTACCTGAGCACACCACAGCATTATAGAAGGTGAACGAAAACAGGCCATTCAATCCCTAGCCTTAACAATTCTTCTAGGCTTCTATTTTACGTTCCTGCAAGGAATAGAGTACTACGAAGCCCCTTTCACGATTGCGGACGGAGTTTACGGCTCAACATTCTTCGTAGCTACAGGCTTCCACGGCCTCCACGTAATCATTGGCTCCACATTCCTCGCCATTTGCCTTCTTCGACAAATCAACTACCACTTCACTTCTGAACACCACTTTGGCTTTGAAGCTGCTGCCTGATATTGACACTTCGTAGACGTAGTTTGACTTTTCCTATACATTTCTATCTACTGATGAGGATCATAGTCTTTCTAGTATTAACATGAGTACAAGTGACTTCCACTCACCCGGTTTTGGTGAAAATCCAAAGAAAGATAATGAACTTAGTTTTAACCATTATTATTATTACTGGGCTCCTCTCCGCTGTCCTAGCTATCGTTTCCTTTTGGCTTCCACAGATAACCCCTGACCACGAGAAGCTCTCTCCATACGAATGTGGTTTTGACCCGTTAGGGTCTGCCCGGCTCCCCTTCTCGCTTCGATTTTTTCTTGTCGCCATCCTATTCTTGCTTTTTGATCTGGAGATCGCCCTTCTTCTCCCCCTTCCCTGAGGGGACCAGCTTCCTTCCCCCCTCCTCACCTTCATCTGAGCCTCTTCAGTTTTAGGCCTCCTCACCCTTGGCCTCGTCTACGAGTGGCTTCAAGGCGGCCTTGAGTGAGCTGAGTAGGTCGTTAGTTTAAGCAAAACATTTGATTTCGGCTCAAAAACTTGTGGTTAAAGTCCACAACCACCTAATGACCCCAGTACACTTCACCTTCTCCGCAACTTTTCTCCTTGGGTTGACAGGCCTAGCATTCTACCGAACCCATCTTCTCTCAGCCTTATTATGTTTGGAAGGGATAATGCTATCGTTATTTATCGCGCTATCCCTCTGGACCCTTGAGCTGAATTCAACCAGCTTCTCGACAGCACCAATGCTGCTCCTAGCTTTTTCCGCATGTGAGGCAAGTGCAGGCCTCGCACTTCTGGTCGCAACCGCACGAACCCATGGAACCGACCGATTACAGAACCTAAACTTACTACAATGTTAAAAGTCCTAATCCCGACCCTTATACTGATTCCTATAATCTGATTAACCCCTAATAAGTGGTTATGGTCCACTACCCTAATGCATAGCCTGATCATCGCCCTTGTCAGCCTTACTTGGTTAAAAAACCTTGCAGAGACCGGATGAACTACCCTAAACCTCTACATAGCAACCGACCCCTTATCAACCCCCCTGCTTGTTCTTTCATGCTGGCTTCTCCCCTTAATAATCCTCGCCAGCCAAAACCACACAGCCCTGGAACCTATTAACCGTCAACGTATATATATTTCACTCCTAACATCCCTGCAATTTTTCCTCATTCTAGCCTTTAGTACAACAGAGATTATCATGTTTTATGTAATATTTGAGGCTACCCTCATCCCGACCTTAATACTAATTACCCGTTGAGGTAATCAAGCAGAACGCCTGAATGCGGGCACTTACTTTCTCTTCTACACGCTTGCGGGCTCCCTTCCCCTCCTGGTCGCACTTATTCTCCTCCAGGATAGTGTTGGTACGCTGTCTCTCCTAACACTTCAATACTCCAACCCGCTTCCTCTCCTCTCCGCTGCTGATAAACTGTGGTGAGCCGGCTGTTTGCTAGCATTTTTAGTTAAGATACCCCTCTATGGAGTTCATCTCTGACTCCCTAAGGCACATGTCGAAGCACCGGTTGCAGGCTCTATAGTTCTTGCTGCCGTCCTACTGAAACTGGGGGGATACGGCATGATACGAATACTAATCATCCTAGAGCCCTTAACCAAAGAACTTAGCTACCCATTTATTGCACTTGCCCTTTGAGGTGTAATCATAACGGGATCAATCTGCCTGCGACAAACAGACCTCAAGTCCCTCATCGCATACTCATCCGTCAGTCACATGGGTCTCGTTGTTGGGGGGATTCTGATCCAGACACCTTGAGGTTTCACAGGAAGCCTAATCCTAATAATTGCGCATGGTCTTACCTCCTCAGCCCTTTTCTGTCTGGCTAATATAAATTATGAGCGAACACATAGCCGAACTATAGTACTAGCCCGAGGACTACAAATGGCTCTTCCACTAATGGCCTCATGATGATTCCTAGGAAGCCTGGCAAACCTTGCCCTGCCTCCTCTACCCAATCTCATGGGAGAGTTAATAATTATTACTTCCTTATTCAACTGATCCTGGTGGACCCTTGCCCTTACTGGAGCCGGTACTCTTATTACTGCAGGCTACTCCCTTTACATGTTCCTAATAACCCAACGGGGCCCCATTCCTGCACACATCATTGCCCTCGATCCATCCCACTCTCGAGAACACCTCCTTATTGCCCTTCATCTTCTTCCCCTCCTACTTCTCGTTCTCAAGCCTGAGCTCATCTGGGGTTGAACCGCCTGTAGATATAGTTTAAACAAAATATTAGATTGTGATTCTAAAGATAGAGGTTAAAATCCCCTTATCCACCGAGAGAGGCTTGCATGCAAAGATAGAACTGCTAATTCTTCCTACCCTGGTTGGACTCCAGGGCTCCCTTGCCGCTCCTAAAGGATAATAGCTCATCCGTTGGTCTTAGGAACCAAAGACTCTTGGTGCAACTCCAAGTAGCAGCTATGCACACTTCGTCCCTTATCATAACCTCTTCCCTAATAATTATTTTATCACTGTTATTCCTCCCCGTTCTCACCACCCTTAGTCCTAAGCCCCTCCCTATTACATGGGCCCTTCTCCAGGTAAAAACAGCAGTAAAATGGGCTTTTCTTGTTAGCTTACTTCCCCTCGCCCTGTTCTTAAATGAGGGGGCCGAGACCATCATTACCAACTGAACTTGAATAAACACTTTGGCTTTTGATATCAACATTAGCTTTAAATTTGACCACTACTCCATCATCTTTACCCCTATTGCTCTCTACGTCACCTGGTCTATCCTCGAGTTCGCCTCCTGATATATGCACGCTGACCCCTATATGAACCGATTCTTCAAATACCTCCTAATTTTCCTTATCGCCATGGTCGTGCTAGTCACTGCAAACAACATATTCCAGCTTTTCATCGGCTGAGAGGGAGTAGGAATTATATCCTTCCTCCTGATTGGTTGATGGTACGGACGAGCCAACGCCAACACAGCGGCACTGCAGGCCGTCCTTTACAACCGGGTCGGAGACGTCGGATTAATTTTTGCCATGGCATGAATAGCAACAAACCTAAACTCATGGGAATTCTCACAAATTTTTACAGCCGCCAAAGGGTTAGACCTAACATACCCACTGATTGGCCTTATTGTGGCCGCCACTGGAAAGTCAGCTCAATTTGGTCTCCACCCATGGCTTCCCGAAGCCATGGAGGGCCCCACACCAGTTTCTGCCCTTCTGCATTCCAGCACCATGGTCGTCGCAGGTATTTTCCTGCTTATTCGAATAAGCCCACTTTTAGAATCTAATAAAACTGCCCTCACAATTTGTCTGTGTCTAGGAGCCTTGACCACCTTATTCACCGCTACCTGCGCCCTAACCCAAAATGATATTAAAAAAATCGTTGCTTTCTCGACATCAAGCCAGCTAGGACTAATGATAGTCACCATTGGGCTAAACCAACCTCAACTTGCATTCCTCCATATCTGCACTCACGCCTTTTTTAAGGCAATGCTCTTCCTTTGCTCTGGCTCAATTATTCATAGCCTTAATGATGAGCAGGATATTCGAAAAATAGGAGGTATACAGCACCTTACTCCCTTTACATCCTCCTGCCTTACCCTTGGAAGCCTTGCCCTTACGGGGACCCCATTTCTTGCTGGCTTTTTCTCAAAAGACGCCATCATCGAAGCCCTAAACACCTCTCATATCAACGCCTGAGCCCTTATCCTGACCCTCCTTGCAACATCCTTTACCGCTATCTACAGCCTGCGTGTGGTTTTCTTTGTCTCCATGGGTCACCCCCGATTTAATTCATTCTCCCCTATTAACGAAAACAACCCCGCTGTCATTAACCCAATTAAGCGCCTGGCCTGAGGAAGTATCCTTGCGGGGCTTGTGCTAACATCCAACATTATTCCCCTAAAAACACCAGTTATATCTATACCCCCTTTATTAAAACTGGCTGCCCTAATTGTCTCTGTGCTTGGCCTTCTCTTAGCCCTCGAACTAGCATCCCTAACCTCAAAACAATTCAAGCCTTCACCCATACTTCCCACCCATCACTTCTCAAACATACTTGGCTTCTTCCCTATAATTATACACCGGCTAATCCCTAAACTCACGCTCTCTCTAGGCCAATCTATCGCTAGCCAAATGGTTGATCAAACCTGGTTAGAGAAGACAGGGCCAAAAGCCGCAGCTTCCCTTAATATTCCATTGATTACCACCACAAGTAATGCTCAGAAGGGGAAAATTAAAGCCTACCTCGCCCAATTCCTGCTCACTGTAGCCATCGCCGTTCTCTTACTTATCCTTTAGACGGCTCGAAGCGCACCTCGACTTAACCCGCGAGTCAACTCTAGGACAACGAATAAGGTTAATAGAAGAACTCACGCACTAATTATTAATATCCCCCCTCCCTCCAAATACATCCGCGCTACCCCTCCTATATCGGCCCGAAATATAGACGCCTCCTCCAACCCATCAGGCGTAACCCAAGAGTACTCATACCACCCCGTCCAGAACCAGGCGGCAATTACCCCTACCCCCGCCAGGTATACCACCATGTACATAAGAACAGGGCGACTACCTCAGGTTTCCGGGTAAGGCTCGGCAGCAAGCGCTGCGGAATAAGCAAATACAACGAGCATCCCGCCTAGATAAATCAGAAACAGCACTAAAGACAAAAAAGAACCCCCGTACCCCGCCAACACCCCACACCCTACTGCGGCTACTAGAACTAGCCCAAAAGCTGCAAAATAAGGAGAAGGATTGGAAGCTACCGCTGCCAGCCCAAAGATTATGACAATCAATAATAAATACAGGATATACACCATAATTCCTGCCAGGACTTTAACCAGGACTTATGGCTTGAAAAACCATTGTTGTATTCAACTACAGGAACCTCTAATGGCAAGCCTACGAAAAACTCACCCACTTCTTAAAATTGCAAACGACGCTCTGGTCGACCTGCCCGCCCCTTCCAACATTTCAGTTTGATGAAACTTTGGATCCCTACTGGGATTATGTTTAATTACCCAAATTTTAACGGGCCTTTTCCTAGCTATGCACTATACCTCGGACATCGCTACAGCTTTTTCCTCCGTTGCTCATATCTGTCGAGATGTCAACTTCGGATGGCTCATCCGTAATGTTCATGCAAACGGAGCTTCTTTCTTCTTCATTTGTATTTATTTCCACATTGGCCGAGGACTCTACTACGGATCCTACCTTTACAAAGAGACATGAAACGTAGGAGTAGTCCTACTCCTGCTCGTGATAATAACTGCCTTTGTAGGTTACGTACTTCCCTGAGGACAAATGTCTTTTTGAGGCGCTACTGTAATTACTAACCTCCTCTCAGCCGTCCCTTATGTTGGTAACACCCTTGTCCAATGGATCTGAGGAGGTTTTTCAGTAGACAATGCTACACTCACCCGATTCTTCGCCTTCCACTTCCTGCTCCCGTTCATTATCGCCGCCTTCACCATTGTTCACCTCCTATTTCTCCACGAAACGGGATCTAATAACCCTCTTGGCCTAAACTCCGACGCGGATAAGATTTCGTTCCATCCATACTTTTCTTATAAAGACCTCTTAGGATTTGCTGCAGTACTAGTTGCTCTTACATCTTTAGCACTATTTTCACCGAATATGCTTGGGGACCCCGACAATTTCACGCCAGCCAACCCCCTCGTGACCCCTCCACACATTAAACCAGAATGGTACTTCCTGTTTGCCTACGCAATCCTTCGCTCAATTCCAAACAAATTAGGGGGTGTTTTAGCACTTCTGGCATCTATTCTGGTCCTAATGCTTGTACCCATTCTACATACCTCGAAGCAACGAAGCCTCACCTTCCGACCAATTTCCCAATTCTTATTCTGACTCCTTATCGCAGACGTTATTATCCTAACCTGAATTGGAGGCATACCTGTTGAACACCCTTTCATTATCATTGGTCAAGTTGCATCTGCACTTTACTTCTCACTATTCCTCCTTTTAATGCCGCTAGCAGGTTGGCTAGAGAATAAAGCCCTTGGATGAAATTGCATTAGTAGCTCAGCGTCAGAGCACCGGTCTTGTAAACCGGACGCCGGAGGTTAAAATCCTCCCTATTGCTCAAAGGAGGCGGATTTTAGCCGCCATCACCGGCTCCCAAAGCCAGCATTTATAGCACTAAACTACCCTTTGCATATACATATATGTATAATCACCATATATGTATTTATAACATATACTATGGTTTAGTCCATCATATGTAATTTCACCATTACACTATTTTAACCACAAAGCAAGGACATACAGCAAATAAAAGACTAAGAGCACCAATTAAGGAACACTAACTTGTAATTCAAGGAAAACTAGGAACTCCTTCACTCCACACAAAGCCCCTTAGTAACTTATAAGTTTACTCAACATCCCTACAAGTCAGAAGCCGATGTAGTAAGAACCGACCATCAGTTGATTTCTAAATGCCAACGGTTATTGAAGGTGAGGGACAATAATTGTGGGGGTCGCACCTAGTGAATTATTCCTGGCATTTGGTTCCTACTTCAGGAACATTAATTGCGTTACTCCCCACACTTTCATCGACGCTTGCATAAGTTAATGGTGGTAATACATACCCGGGAGCACCCCCCATGCCGAGCGTTCCTTCCATCGGGCAACTGGTTCTTTTTTTCTCTCCTTTTCACTTGGCATTTCACAGTGCAGGCACAGATAACTCTGTAGGTTGAACATTTAGACCTGGCTTCCCGGAAATATGGTGAATGTTATAAGACTTATCATCAATAAACCACATTAAATTATCTCTAGTACATAAAGTGGTGGTGATTTCTCCTGGAAGTCCTCTCATTTACACCCCCCTTGGCTTTTTGAGCGAAGGAAAACCCCCCCTACCCCCCCGTCCTTAAGTGGCTAGTACTCCTGAAAACCCCCGGAAACAGGAAAACTTTTTCGATGCTACAACAAGGTTAATTGTTTATATTAATATAAATATACGCGCAACGCAGCCCTACTTAAGTACACCCCAGGATAAAACTAAATTTTAATTTATCTTTTTCCTGGAAAACCCTACAGTGTAAAAAACAAAAATAGATTTTAAATAGTAATGTAAACAAGC